CCGATGACCATCGCATTACAAATGCGATGCTCTAACCTCTGAGCTAAGCGGGCTAACATACCGAAATTTCGTATGCATAGGAATTAAATAAACTGCTGGGATCTTTCTTATTCATTGTTAGTTATTTTGTTAGTTATTTATACCATAATTCAAATTAATATGAACATAGAAAATATAGAATATCCAATATTATTTATTTAATATTTTAGTACATAAAGTGTAAGATAACGATTAATATTCATAATTAATATTAATTAATTCAAATTAATATATTTCCATCTATTTATCAAATAGATAGACATAATTATATATATAATTATATAATAATTATAATAGTATTTTGTATATAGTATTTAGTAATCAATTTCGAATTCGAAATTGAATATTCTAATTTTTAGAATTTAGAATTCTATAATCTATACTATAATAATGTAATAATTAAGTTAAAGTAAACAGTAATTAATATTACTTAAGAATTTTAAGATATTTAATTATTCCATATTTGATTGTTAGATATTTTTATTTTTTTTATTATATTCTTATAAATTTTTATTTTCATTTTAAAATGAAAGAAATAGAAAAGACTAACCCAGATCATAATCAAAGATTCCCACGTTTTCATTCGGAAATATATAGAAAGAATCGACCATTCGAGTATTCCAAATTGCATAAAAACATAATTGAAGTAAGGGCATAGAATATAGATAGATATGTGGTATATATCTGTGTATATTGAATTGCGAATAAATACATAATAGAATCATTTCTGATTCAACCAAATAATAGAATGGTATCCAATATAGATGAAATAAAATCAATAAAATAGGAACGAACATTTTTCAATATAAGAATCCCTATTTAATGAATTCAAAAGTTCCGGCATAATGTTCATAATTCAAAATAGAAATCAAAAAGTATTCTAATGAGATTTGAATTTTTCAAATCAAAAAGGGGGATATGGCGAAATAGGTAGACGCTACGGACTTAATTGGATTGAGTCTTGGTATGGAAACTTACCAAGTGAGAACTTTCAAATTCAGAGAAACCCTGGAATTCACAATGGGCAATCCTGAGCCAAATCCTGTTTTCCGTAAACAAAGAAAGAAACAGAAAGTTAGAATCAAAAAGGATAGGTGCAGAGACTCAATGGAAGCTGTTCTAACAAATGGAGTTGACGACTTTTCCTTTTGCATTAGGAAAGGAATCCTTCCATCAAAATTCTAGGAATGAATCAAAGATAAACCTATGGGTATATACTGAAATACTATTTCAATTGATTAATGAAGACTTCAAATCTCCGTTTGTGAGAAAAATATTTAAAAATGAAAGATGTAAATCAATTCCAAGTTTAATAAAGTTGAAGAAAAGACGAAATATTCATTGATCAAATCATTCACTCCATCATAATCTGATAGATCCTTTGAGGAACTGATCCATTAGACGAGAACAAAGATAGAGTCCTATTCTACATGTCAATACCGACAACAATGAAATTTATAGTAAGAGGAAAATCCGTCGACTTTAGAAATCGTGAGGGTTCAAGTCCCTCTATCCCCAAAGGACCTGTTTAACTTTCTAATTTTTTCTATATCTTCTCTATAAATAATTCATTATTTATGTGTTTTATTCTATTTATTCTTTCACAAATAAATTGGAATTTTTTTCTTTTTCTTATCCTAATTACAAGTCATAAGTTTTGATATATATGTGAATGTTAAACACGTATAATTTAATTATAAACATACAAATGAATATCTTATTTTTGAGCAAGGAATCGTCCTCATATGCGTGATTAACAATACAAAATAATAATATAATTACTACTAAAACTTACTTACAAATTTTTATTTTTTGTCTTTTTGGACTTAGTTGACATAGATTCATTGACATATACTCCAGTAATCTTTTAAAATAAAAATGAGGCTGATGCGTCAAGAATGGTCGGGATAGCTCAGTTGGTAGAGCAGAGGACTGAAAATCCTCGTGTCACCAGTTCAAATCTGGTTCCTGGCATATGATTCATTTGTATGAGTATCTATTCCCCATATTAAAAAATATGGGGAATAGATACATACCCATTTGTGCTCTAGATTATCATATATTTATTTTATCTATTTAGGTATCTATAGATATATTCTTCCTAGATGCTTAAAGAATAGATGCATTTTTAGGTATTTTCTCTCTCTATATATATAATATATAATAATGAATTATTTTATTTGATTTTGTTTTCCCTTTTTTCTGCTATCTAAAAAAATGTGAATATTTCCATATGGTTAAATTGGTTGGTCGAAAGACCAAAAAGTCTAGTCTAAGCTAGTTTAGAGGTGGAGCAGGAATAGTAAAAAGTCATTTTAGATGGATTACATAACACGTTACATAATTCATGATACAGAATTTTTGCAGTTCATCCTATTTATTAGCTCATCCGAAATAAGTATTGTTCCATATTTTCGAATTTCAAAGAATTGCCATCCAATTTTGTAATCCCTATATTATT